CATATTTTGTCATCTTATAAATCTAAGCCAGAGATATATGGATATATCCATTTGGTGTCAAAACGGATCCTTTATTTTTTTTTATTTGAACATTGGGTCCTTTAGATTTATGGAGTTCCCTTCCCCCTTTTTTCTAAAGATTTTCTATCCTTGTCTTTGTTTATGTTTTGGGTTGGAACAAATTACTATAATTCGTCCTCGCCTACGGATCAATCTACATTTTTCACAAATTTTACGGACGGAGGCTCTTATTTTCATATTTGTCATTCCTTAACTTAATTCTGAATCTTTTTATTGGAAGAAAATAAGTTTCTTGAAATTTTTAATTTCGAATTCTATCTCCATGAAATGAATGTTTAAATTGATAAAATCACCTAATCACGATTCAGAAATTAAACCTTAATGAATCTTTTTTGTTCTTTTACTTGAGGTATCAACTAATGTGTGAGGCATAATATTAGAAACCCATCCTTTCTCTTTTTTCAAAAATACAAAGGTTCCATATAGAATTCGGATATCAGAAAAAGATTACCATATATAGCACAAAATTTCTCCACCGATTCCTTCTAATCGAGCTTCTCTGTCTGTCATTATACCCCGAGAAGTAGAAAGAATTACAATCCCTATCCCGCCTAAAATTCTTGGGATTCTTTGATAATTAGAATAGATTCGTAGACCGGGTCGACTGATCTGTTTTAAATTTAAAACAGTTTTATCTGGTCCTTTCCTATTCCTTTTCCTTCTATGTCGTAGGGTTAAAACCAAAAAAAGATTGTTGTTTTCCTGATGTTTCCTCATGTTTTCAATAAAACCTTCTCGTAAAAGGATTTTAAGAATGTTTTCAGTGATGTTAGTATATGGTATTCGAACTGTTCTTTTTTTATTCATGTCAGCATTTCGTATAGAAGTTAGTATGTTAGCAATAGTGTCTTTACTCATAAGAAACTAAGATTTTTGTTGTCCCCAAATTTTTATATAATCAACATGCTTTTTTTTTTTCTGAATTATTAAATATTTAGGAAATATTAAAGGCATATACGTGAACCACAAACAATCTCCTAATTAATTTAAATCTACTAAATTAATCAATTTCATTCAAATACTATAAGCTCTATTATGGTCTCATCTTATAATACTTTTATAATACTTCAGGTGCTAACGAAACTATTTTAGTGAAATTTAATTGTCTTAATTCTCGGGCGATTGCGCCAAAAATTCGAGTTCCTTTTGGATTTCCTTCTTGATCAATAACAACCGCAGCATTGTCATCATATCGTATTATCATACCATTGTCGCGTTTGAGTTCTTTACAAGTACGTACAATTACGGCTCTGATCACTTCTGATCTTTCTAGCGGTGTATTTGGTATTGCTTCCTTGATTACAGCAACAACAACGTCACCAATCTTAGCATATCGCCGATTACTAGCTCCTATTATTCGAATACACATCAATTTTTTGGCTCCGCTATTATCCGCTACGTTCAAATGGGTTTGAGGTTGAATCATATCATTTTTTATCTGTTTTTTCAATGCAAAGGCAAAGGGATCAGTAAAAAAAAAAAAGAAATATTGTTTATTCAAAACAAAAAAGAACCCTGCAATTGGTTTGTTTCATCCGAAAAAGCTCGTTCTTTTGGTTCTACATTCCTACCCTGAAATAATGAATTGAGTTCGTATAGGCATTTTGGATGCCGCTATTGAAATAGCCTTTCTGGCTATATTTTCTGATACTCCGCTCATTTCATAAAGTATTCTACCTGGTTTAACAACAGCTACCCAATATTCGGGAGATCCTTTTCCTGAACCCATACGTGTTTCTGTAGGTCTTACTGTAACTGGTTTGTCTGGAAATATACGTACCCATATTTTTCCACCGCGGCGTGCGTTTCGTGTCATTGCTCGTCGTCCTGCTTCTATTTGTCTAGATGTGATCCAAGCAGGTTCAAGCGCTTGAAGGGCATATCTACCGAAGCAAATACGATTACCTCGATAAGATATTCCTTTCATTCTTCCTCTATGGTGTTTACGGAATCGGGTTCTTTTGGGGTTATAGTTGATGGTTATTTATTACTTCCATCTCTATTACAGAACTGGACATGAGATTTTCTTCTCATCCAGCTCCTCACGAACGAAACGATTATAAAATAATATACATGTACTTAATAAATAATATATTGAATCATGAGAGTCTTTGATAATTTATTAGAAATCGATATATCGTTTTTGAGATAGAACTAAACATACATTCGATTTCTAGTTATAAAAGATTTTGTTTTATTTTTATTATTTATTATAAGGTTATAACGAATCTTTAGTTTGTTTTGCCTTTTATTATCATATTGGATTGACTACAATTTTGAAATCCAAAAACAAAAAATAAAGATTTTCGCGGGCGAATATTTACTTTAATTTAATATTCAATTTATCGGATTAGTTCATGACATATTTTTATTTTAGGATTAATTCATGACATGACTTTTCAGAATAAATGAATCGGTTCCTAGTTCATTCCGCCATCCTATCCAATGAACCATTAGGATTCGTTTTCAATAGAATCTTATGCAATCACGGATTCTGTCGTTCCCATCGCTTCGTGATTAATGATTAGGTCTGGATTCTACAACGGAGCCCCTAATGAAATAATGAAATTTGTTCTTGAATCAATACTCTCAGTCTTTATTGACTCGGGGCTCTTGATTTTTTTGTTCTATAAGAACAATTTTGTTTAATTAGGGATCAATTAGTATTAATGCTTTATTACATTTTCCTTTATGAGATGAATCATCGACCTTACATATTGGAATTCTATATCATAGATTTTTTCTTTTTTTTTTTTTTTCTTTCTTTCTCTCACCCTTCCATTTATCCATATACTTTAAATATTGTTTCGCAACTCAGAATCAAATAGGTTTTTCTTTTTTTTTTTTTTATCCAAAAAAGATTTCAGTTGCTACAATGATATGACCAATATATCATATCTCGACTGGTTCCTTATATCCAGATAATGTGAAACGATGAGTTGGTTATTAGTTCATACTACGGGCTGGTCTATTTTTTTTTGAATCTAACCCTAAAAAAATCAACGAGTCACACACTAAGCATAGCAATTATAATTATATCGAATCAAATGATTAATGGAATTTTTATTCAACCTTATAGAATAATTTGTTTTGATTTAACAGACAAAAAAGAATGAAAGAATGAATTTTTTTTGTTCTATTACCCGATAGACCTAAAGATAAGTCAAGTAAAGGCTTTATTATTACTCGTCTACAAATATCCAAATTTTGATACCTAAAGCCCCATAGATAGTTCGAACTGTATAGGAACAGTAATCAATTTTAGCCCTAATGGTTTGTAGAGGCACCCTACCTTCTCTGATCCATTCGACACGTGCAATTTCTTTTCCGTCGATACGCCCTGCAATTTGTATTTGAATTCCTTTTGTACCTGCCTGTTCCGTTAATTCAATCGCTTTTTTCATTGCTTTGCGGAATGACACTCTATTTTTTAATTGTCCGGCTATAAATTCTGCAAGAATATTAGGGTGTCCATAAGGATTTGCAATTCTTGTAATAGCAATATTGAGTTTACGGTTCACAGAATTTAGTTCTTTTTGTATATTCATCTGTAATGCTTCGATTTTTTGATGTTCTATTAATAACTTTGGGAATCCCATATAGATTATGACTTGAATCAAGTCGATTCTTTTTTGAATCTCTATACATGCAATTCCTTCGACACTAGAAGATATTTTAATATTTTTTTGTACATAATTCTTGATACTATTTCGTATTTTTTGATCTTCTTGTAGATCCTCGGAATAATTTTTTGGTTGTGCAAACCAAAGAGAATGATGACCTTGGGTTGCACCAAGTCTGAAACCAAGTGGATTTATTTTTTGTCCCATAATCCCCAACTATATATATGATGAACTCTTGTACTTTTTTTTTATCCAGGTTTTTTTTAATAATATTAATATGGTCTGTTTTATTTTTTGTGAATATATTTATATTCAAATGCAAATTAATCTAAATATTTTTCTTCTACATCTAAATCTTTCAGTACAATAGTTATATGACAAGTGTTTCTTTTTATTGGATAACCCCGTCCTCGAGCTCGAGGTTTTCATTTTTTCACAGTGTTGTCCTCGTTGACTTCAGCTTTACTAATTAGTAAACTTCCTTCGTTGAAGCGCATATTGTGATTAGCATTTGCTGCTGCAGAATAAAATAAATCCATTTTAAAATTGGATAACCTACTCGATACGGCATGAGTTCTAGTATTATAAGTGTTTCCACATAGGAACATCCACGAATCTGATCAATTACTCTTCACGCTTTTTGAGCAGACATAGATAGATATTGTTCTATAGCATATACTTCTGTATATCGATTGGTCCTTCTCTTCTTTATCATAAGGTTTACTCCTCATTAATGAATTAGAATCATCTATATTAACTATAATATTATTTATTAATTAAATAAAAACTAATTATTAACGACGAGATCTGTTATCATTTTTTGCATGTCCTCTGAAATTTAGAGTGGGTGCAAATTCTCCCAATTTATGGCCTACCATACGATCTGTTATATAAATGGGCAAATGTTCCTTTCCATTATGAACAGCAATAGTATGCCCGATCATTGTAGGTATAATGGTAGACGCTCGGGACCAAGTTATTATTATTTCTTTTTCCGCTTTTGTGTTAAGCATATTCATTTTTCTTAATAAATGATTGGCTACAAAAGGATTTTTTTTTAGTGAACGTGCCACAATTAATTACTCCTATTTTTTTTTTTTTTATTTCTTTTTTTTTTTAAGACGAAGAAACAAATTCTATTTTCTCTCCTATTTACTACGGCGACGAAGAATCAAATTATCACTATATTTATTCCTTTTTCTACTTATTCTTCCAAGTGCAGGATAACCCCAAGGGGTTGCGGGTTTTTTTCTACCAATTGGGGCCCTCCCTTCACCACCCCCATGGGGATGGTCT